ATGAAAGTAGATTATTCGCCATTAATGCGTTGGTTATGCAGTACTAATCACAAGGATATTGGAAGATTATATTTTGTTTTAGGTTTATGGTCTGGGTTAGTAGGCTTGGTTTACAGGACTATAATACGTACGGAGTTAATACATCCTGGGTCTTTTTATGGAGAGTCTATTTACAATGTTTTAGTTACTTCCCATGGTTTGTTAATGATTTTTTTTATGGTAATACCATTAATAATTGGATTTTTTGGTAATTGGGCAGTTCCTTTGTTGTTGGCTGCCCCTGACATGGTTTTTGCGCGCTTAAATAATCTAAGGTTTTGGTTGCTTCCTGCCGCCACAGTTCTACTGTTAATATCTAATGAAGTGGAAGATGGGGTTGGTACTGGTTGGACTTTGTACCCGCCTTTATCTGGGTGATTAGGGCATCCGGCTCCTGCTATGGAGTTTTTGATTTTAGGTTTACATATTGCTGGGATATCATCTATTTTTGCTAGTATTAATTTTGTCACTACTGGTGTAAACATGCGTCCTGAGGGGATTAAGCCTCAGCGAACTACTTTGTTTGTAGTGTCCGTTGTAATTACGTCTTTTCTGTTAGTGGCGGCTATACCTGTTTTAGCTGCTGGGCTAACTATATTGTTGACTGATCGAAATTTTAATACGTCGTTTTTTGATCCTGCTGGTGGGGGGGATCCTGTACTATTTATCCACTTGTTTTGGTTTTTTGGGCATCCTGAGGTTTATATTTTGATTTTACCTGGGTTTGGTATTATTTCACATGCCACTGCTGTACATTGTGGGAAAAAAGGTGCATTTGGGTCATTAAGGATGGTTCATGCTATGGTGAGGATTGGAATTTTAGGGTTTTTGGTTTGGGGGCATCATATATTTACCGTTGGGATTAATATCGATAGGCGTGCATATTTTAGTGCTATTACTATAATTATTGCTGTTCCTACTGGTGTAAAGGTATTTAGCTGGTTAGGCACGTTGGCTGGCGGGGTTGTTCAGAAGACCCCAAGAATATATTGGGCGGTAGGGTTTTTATTTTTTTTTACTTTTGGTGGGTTGACTGGGATTATTCTTTCTAGAGCATCGTTAGATGTAGTGTTGCATGACAGGTATTATGTTGTAGGTCATTTTCATTATGTATTAAGAATAGGGGCTGTGTTTGCTATCTTTTGCGGGTTTCATCATTGATTCCCATTAATAAGGGGGGTTGGACTAAACCCTGTGTGGAGAAAAGGTCATTTTTTTTCCATATTCGTTAGGGTAAATGTTACATTCTTTCCCCACCATATGTTAGGTTTGAGGGGCATACCGCGGCGCTATGCTGATTATCCTTATTGTTATAAGAAGATGCATATAATATCTAGGTGGGGGGCGTTCGGGGACTATGTGTCAACGTGGTTATTCTTATTTATTTTGTGAGAAGGAATTATTAGGCGCCGTCCGTTAGTGTTTAGGGCAGTGTGTAGTACATCTTTAGAATTTAGTCAGCATAGGTGTCCTTTACCTCATCATAATTGAAGGACGAATCCTTTGCTGTACGGATTTCCTAGGGGTAGACATTATCGTGTGGCAGGCTATATTCGTGTGATGAAAATGATAGGGGGGGAAGAAGTTATCGTGGCGGATTCCATGAAGTATAGTGATGGTGACTTTCCTGAGCGTGGGCAAGGTTGAAGTTAATTTAGAGTGTGGTGCGTATATTTTTAGCGAGTTGGGAGCGTGGGGAGGGGGTATGAGGGTTACCTTTGATTTGAGTGTTTGCTGTCAGAGTGATCACATTTATATCTGGGTATTATCAGGCTGTAGAGGGGGTAGTGTTATATTCATCATGGGTTATGAGAGATTATCTTATTGTGAGGTTGATAAGGTTGACGAGGTTTATTGTTTTGGGAAGGCTGTTAGCCAGCGATGATGATTTTATTTTCGATGTTGTCAGGGGAAAATTTGCTGTAGTTGTGAGCCTAGTTGGTGTGGTGTGTTTAATGATTTTTTGGTGCAGTGGTTTAATGTTATTCTTTTTTTTTTTGAAAGTAGACTAATTCCTACTTTAGTCTTAATTTTAGGGTGGGGGCATCAGCCGGAGCGTCTTCAGGCAGGGGTACAAATAATTATATATACTGTGTGTGGCTCATTACCATTGTTGGTTTTACTGTGTAGGGTGTGGTTAGGAAGGGGTACTGATAATATATGTGTTTTAAGCCTGCAAAGGGACCTATTTGTGAGGGATTATTGAGTATTTTGATTGATATTATTGGTTGGCATACTGGTTAAAGTGTCTGTATTTTTTGTCCATGGGTGGTTACCCAAGGCCCATGTAGAGGCCCCATTAAGAGGATCTATGCTATTAGCGGGGATTTTATTAAAGTTGGGAATTTATGGGGTGTGTCGTATACTGTGGTGTGTTGGGGTCCCTCCTCTTTTTTTAATGTACGGGATTATGGTGGTAAGTTTGTGGGGGGGGGTTTTGTGTTCTTTTCTTTGTTTATGTTTCTATGATATTAAGTCTGTGATTGCTTATTCCTCAATTGGTCATATGGCGCTAAGTTTAGTTGGTATTATAAGCTTGAGAGATCTAGGGTGGATAGGAGGTATTTGCATGGCTATTGCGCATGGGGTGTGTTCTCCTTGTTTATTTGGGTTGGCTAACTATACTTACTTAGGAACTGGTTCGCGGAGTATCTTGCTTTGTAAGGGGCTACTGAAAAGGTTTCCTTCAATTAGGGCTATGTGATTTTTATTTTGCGTTATTAATATAGGGTGCCCGCCTTCTATTAATTTTTTTAGTGAGTGCCTATTATTTTGTGGGATTATAGGGTTTAGATTTGTGTTTTTAATTCCGCTTTTTATGATGTGTTTTTTAGCAGCGGGGTATTCGTTGTTTTTATATTCTAGGGTAAATCATGGATATCAGAGCTTATGTGTTCGTAGTTTTAGTGGCGTTAGGTTGCGATTTTTGGTTTTAATAGTTTGTAGGGTTGTTATTCTATTTGGCTTGTTTTTATTTTTAGACGTAGTGTTTTTATAGGGCGAAAGTAGTTTAAATTAAAAATGGGGTGTTGTGGGCGCAAAGATGGGTAGTGACCTCTTTCGTAAATTAGGTTCCTGTTTGGCTAAGGTTAGTCTTGAAAACTAATTAAAGATGTTCGACTCATCTAGGTGCCTGCTTTTGTGGTGTAAAAGAACACATTTGAGTTTCGATCAACTGTTTAGGTTTGTCCTGCAAAAGCGTTGATAAGGGTAAGCAGAGCGAGGATGTACTTAGCTACGTTGTTACTATTAACGATGGGTTTAATCGTACTAGGATATACGATAGGTGTAAAGGCAAACTATAGGCGCGAGAAGTTGAGAACGTATGAATGTGGGTTTGAGCCCATGAGGAGCTCGCGGCAGGCGTTTTGTCTACGGTTTTTTATTTTAGCTATTATTTTTTTGGTGTTTGATGTGGAGATCGCACTACTTATTCCATACCTATTAAGTGTTGGGGTTGGGATGGGTTGGAGTGTTCGGGTCTTAGTTTATAGGTTTGTGTTAATTTTAGTGGTAGGGTTGATCCACGAGTTTAACGAGGGTTCGTTGGATTGAATGCTATAGGAAGAGTGCCATGCCAGAGAAATGGGTTATCTTGATGTGGTAAATTATGAAGGTGCCAAACCCTTCTGGTGCTAGCTTTGGTAGCTAAGATGTAAGCGAGTGCCTTTTAAGCATTAGATGTGGGTTTTAACCACTCAAGGTAGTGGCATGCTATCTATGTCTTGTGCTTTTTTTAATATGTTTATGTTTAATTTTTTTTCAGGAAAAGCATTTTCTGAGGGTGTTATTAGTGTTTGAGTTAGTAACGCTGAGAGTATTTATCTTTATCCTATGTGTAATGAGATTTAGCGGAGGAGGGGGGGAGGTAACGTTTGGGCTGGTGTTTTTGGTTTTTGGCGTTTATGAGGCGGCGAATGGGTTGGGTTTGTTAGTGAGGCGTACGCGAGGTTCTGGTGTTGATAAGCTTGGGGCGCTGTTTAGACTAAGGTTTTAATGGGGGGCGGCTGTTGAAGTGGTAAGCTGTAACCTTATTTATGGGAATGTTATCCTTCCTCCGGTTGTATAGTTTAGGTAGAAGAATAAGGGTTTTGTAAACCTTTGGCACAGTAAGATGTTATGACCTGATGCTGTCTTAGGCTAAGGTAGTAGAAGATTAATATACTAGGCTTAGGACTTATGTGGTGGAAGAACTTTCCCTTTAGCATGGAGTAATAGACAATTAATTATGAAAGAGTGGTTGAAGTACACAATGGGGGGTTGTCAACCTTCAGGTGCCTGTAAGGGCCTTTTTCTAGGATATATCTCATGGTAGTAGAAGAGTTAATACGGTGGAGTTAAGTTCCGATGGTAAGCGGATGCTTCTGTGAGAGATGATTTTAGGGGGGGTAGTAAGGGTAGTTAGAATAATCATAGTATTATTAGGGGTAGCATACTTTGTTATCATTGAACGGAAGGGATTAAGGGTGCTTCAGCGGCGGCATGGACCTAATAAACCAACGTTGGTTGGGCTCCTACTACCAGTAGCGGATGGCGTTAAGTTACTAAGTAAGGAGTGGGTAGTGCCGGTTGCAGCAAACCAGATCGTATTCCTAGTCGGGCCAATTTTTTTTTTTTTTTCTTACAGTATGTGGCTGGTTTATCCGGTGAGGGGTCCTGTGCTGTATTTTAAGTTGAGTGTGCTATATTTTTTGTGTATGGCGAGGGTGAAGGTATTTGGGGTTATCATATGCGGGTGAAGTTCAAATTGTCAGTATGGGTTATTAGGGGCCATGCGGGCCGCTGCCCAGAGTGTGTCTTACGAGGTGGGGTTTAGAACTTTGTTGTTTTGCCCGCTTTTATATATAGGGAGGTTTGAGTTGTTTGAGGTCCGCATGGACGGAGGGTTTTACGTTATTAGTTGTGTAGAAGTTTTTTTGATGTGGTTTGTTAGAGCTTTAGCTGAAACTAATCGTACTCCTTTTGATTTTGTGGAGGGGGAGTCTGAGTTGGTGTCGGGGTACATGGTGGAGTATGGTGCGTTTGGGTTTACTTTGTTAGTTTTGGCTGAGTATGGTAGGATTATATTTATAAGGGTTTTGTGCGTGGCTTTGTTTCTTAGGGTGGGTAGTTGGGTGTGGCTTTTTGGTGATGGCTTGTTCTTAGCCGGGGCGGTGCTTGTTAGATATTTGTTTATTGTGGTTCGGGGTACTCTACCTCGTTATCGGTACGATAAGTTGATGGACTTATGTTGGAAGGTGGTTTTACCCCTGAGGGTTGGGTTCTTTATGTTAAGGATGGTTGTAGGGTTGTAGGGTGGGCTTTATTTTAATTGAGAATAGTTAGCTGTTACCTAACAGGTGTAGAATGGAGGTTACAGGTCCAGGGTGATGATAGATTATAAAGTCAAGGTTTGGTATTACTTTAGGATTCTCTTCTGGTTATTCGTTAGGCTATGCTGGGTTGGTTTTCATTTTATTTTTGACGGAGGGAGGGTCGTGTTTGATGTTAGAATCTTTGGAGGCTTAATGAGGTTAAGCGTTCCTTTTATGTTAGATCTATATAGGTGTCTTTTTAGGATCGTGGTCGTGCTGATTTCTAGTAGTGTCATATTGTACAACGGGTTTTATATAGATGGCGAGGTTTTTTATAGGCGTTTTTGTAAATTGGTGCTATTATTCGTTTTATCAATATTATTACTCGTTTTTATTCCTAATTTATTAGGGTTGATGTTAGGGTGGGACGGGTTAGGGATCACTTCTTATTTGTTGGTGATTTATTATCAGGACAAGCGTTCTTTAGGTTCCGGAACTCTAACTGTATTAAGGAACCGTGTAGGTGACGTGTTATTTTTCGTTGGGATTGGGATAGGAAGGAGAATATCAAGTTGGAATTTTGTAGATCTTAGTGGTGAGGGGGTTTGCAGTCTTTTATGCGGGGCGGTGGTGTTGGGGGGTATGACCAAAAGTGCCCAGATGCCGTTTTCTGCGTGGTTGCCTGCGGCTATGGCGGCGCCGTCTCCGGTATCTGCTTTAGTGCATTCGTCTACTTTAGTTACTGCCGGGGTTTATGTGCTGGTACGGTTTTCGGGTTGTTTGTTTGGTGGTTGGTACCTATTTCTGGGGGTTGTTTGTAGAATGACAATGTTTATATCTGCTGTTAGGGCTGTTTTTGAGCCGGATGTGAAGAAAGTGGTTGCCCTGTCAACGCTGAGACAACTAGGTGTGATGATGCTTTCTTTATCTGTGGGTGCGGTGAGCGCTTGTTTTTTTCATTTGGTGAGGCATGCGTTGTTCAAGGCACTAATGTTTTTGTGTGTAGGCGCCGTTATTCATTTTTCTGGGGTTCAGGATCTACGGTATCTAGGCGGTTTTTTATACGGAAGTCCTGTGGTGACAGGGTGGTTAGTAGTGTCTTGTCTATCGTTAATAGGGTTTCCTTTTATGGCTGGGTTTTACTCTAAGGATCTGGTTTTGGAGAGGTTTTTCGTTAGGAGGATGAGAGGTGTTTTGTTTGTTTTAGTTGTAGTATCTACTTGTTTGACGGTTTTATATAGGGGTTTAATGGTGTTAAGGTTGGTGCGGTTTTCAATATATGAGGGTTATAAGGGTGTTATGGTTTCGGGGGCTTATGTTATATTCCCCTGCAGGGTGTTGGGCGTAGGATCTTTGTTTGGGGGGTTGGTGATGCAGTACTTAGTGTTGGAGTTCAATGCTTCTTTTGTATTGGTGGGCTATGTAAAGATGGTTCCCATTGTGTGCGTATGTTTAGGGATTATAGGGGTTTTGGTTTATAAGGTTACAGGTGTTTTAAATACATATACAGGTTTGAATTTGGGCAGGGGTGAGGTGTTTGTGGATATGTTGGCTAAAATGTGATATATGCCTCAACTTAGGAGCGATTTGTTCTCTGGGTTTGTGCTGGAGATAAGCGGGAATGTGAAGGGGGTAGTGGAGGATGGTTATTTGGAATATTCTTTTGGAAGTGAATTGGTGTGGAAAGGTAGCTCACTGGTAAGTATATTTTATATGAAGAGTCAGGATGGGGGAATTAGGGTGTGTTTTTTAAAGGGAGTGGTGTTTGTGTTTATTATGTTTATGGCGAGTTATATTTATGGGGCGGTTTAAGTTGATATAGTAACGAGCAGTATTAGTGTATATATAGTTTCGGCCTATATGGAAAGTTTAGTAAGGCTTCTCGTTATATTAGGTATATTCCCCGTTATAATAATAAGATTTTGCGGTTGGTTTCTGGTAGATTTTATGATCTTCCTTGTCCTATTAATTTAAATGTTTGATGGAATTTTGGTTCTATGTTAGGGGTGATATTGGTCGTGCAGATTATTAGTGGGATCATTATAGCTTGTCATTACACGCCTCATGTGGATTTGGCGTTTTCTTCCGTTGTTCATATTATGCATGATGTAAATAAGGGGTGGTTTTTCCGAAGTCTTCATACTAATGGTGCATCGTTCTTTTTTATTTGTATTTATGCGCACATTGGTCGAGGGTTATACTATCATTCGTTTTTTTTACATAAGACGTGGATGGTGGGGGTCAGGATGTATCTCTTGTTAATGGTGATTGCTTTTATGGGGTATGTATTACCTTGGGGGCAGATATCATATTGGGGTGCTACTGTTATTACTAACCTTTTTAGCGCAATTCCTTATGTGGGGAGGATGTTAACGCAATGGATTTGGGGGGGGTATAGCGTTTGTGATGCAACTCTAAAGCGGTTTTATGTTCTACATATATATTTGCCATTTTTATTAGCTGGGTTGGCGATGATTCATTTGTACTATCTTCATGATAGGGGGTCCAATAACCCTTTAGGCGTTGATGATGGTGGTGATTTAATCCCGTTTCATCCTTACTATAGGCATAAGGATTTTCTTGGTATTCTAATTATGGTTGGTTGTTTACTTATGGTTGTCTTTTTTGCGCCAGATATGTTTGGGAGGGCTGAGAATTTTATCCCTGCAAACCCTTTTAAGACGCCTCTTCATATTGAGCCTGAGTGATATTTTTTATTTGCATATACTATTTTGCGCAGAATTCCTAATAAAGGCGGTGGAGTGGCGGCTTTAGCTGCTTCCGTAATGGTACTTTACGTATTACCCTTTTATGGTAAGGGGTTTCACCTTGGATTAGCATTCTACCCTATTTCTCAGGTTTACTATTGGATTTTTGTTGGGAGGTTTCTAATGTTAACTTTTATTGGTGCACGGCCTGTAGAAGAGCCATATCAGTTTTTAGGGCAGGCTGGAGGTGTGGTGTATTTTAGGTATTACCTGGTCGGATGGAGGCTTATTCGTTGATGGGATTATGTCGTAGAGCATGTGCAGGTAAGATTAAATTTTAATACGATTAAGACCTAGGGAAGGGGGTTAGATGTGAGAATGTTTTAATGGAGAAGAGCCTTACAAAAGTTTTGTCGGGCCCCTCACGTAGAAATGTGCGTGGGGGGGGGAAGGGGGGGGGGGCCGTTAGGCCGGAGAGGGGGATATATATATCCCCCTCTGGGGGCGGTGTATGCCCCCAGAGGGGGATATATATATCTCCTAGTATACTATCCTTTATAAAGTGTATAAAGTATTTATACGCTTTATAAAGGATAGTATTTTATAGTAGTAAGTTAGTGGGGGGGGGAAGAGGGGGTAATATGGCCTATCATAGTCCAGGAGACTCTTAGTTAGATCTCGTAGGGTAACATAGGACATCAACGTATAGAGGATCCAGCATTGATAGGCCATATTTATACTATACCCATTAAGGATCATGCCTAGGGTATAGAGCTTTAATGGGTATAGTTTTATTATGTAAAAAGTAAAGGAACTATACGTAGTAATAAAATAAAAAATAAATAAAAAATAAATAAAAAAAATAAATAAAAAAAATAAATAAAAAATAAATAAAAAATGAAGAACTGAAAATTCTTAAAAGTTAGGTACTGGGGTTAAGTGAAGGGAGTGGCGTGTCTACCCTAGGGTGCCTTATTATTGAAAGTCTTATGGTTGATTAAGGGTAGGTCCCTAGGGTAGATCACGCAATATGGTTACATCTTATTACTATTATCTATTTATAATAATAAATTATATAGTAGTAATAAGATGTAACATTTAAGAGTAGAAGAGCGTGTAGATTAAGTAGAATGATTAAAAAGAAGCAGTGTTGTGAAGAAGTGTGATGAAATGGGGGGTCAGGATTTCCTGGGGGGAGAGATTTCTGTGGGGGGGGGGGTAAACGACAAGGGCAAAATTCGGTAGGGAGATAGGGGCACTTTAGTGGGAATCGGATAGTAGTAAAAAGAAAATGGGGGCGTCGGCCAGGATTTCTGCAGGGGGGGGGGTAAACGATAAGGGCAAAATTCGGCAGGGAGATAGGGGCACTTTAGTGGAAATCGGATAGTAGTAAAAAGAAAATGGGGGCGTCGGCCAGGATTTCTGTGGGGGGGGGGGTAAACGATAAGGGCAAAATTCGGTAGGGAGATAGGGGCACTTTAGTGGAAATCGGATAGTAGTAAAAAGAAACCGAGGGGGCAGGGGCGCTATTAGTATAATAAAGTATGGTTGCCTTCCACGCAATTGGTTAAGTGGTTTAATAGCGTATGAGGAGTGTGGGGCACCATTAAGTGGGGTTATTAAGAAACATAGTATAAGTTAATTATGCTTCTTTTACACAGAAGTGACGGTGGTTTATAACATCTGTTTCTATGGGTCGTAAGTTAATTAGACTGAAAGTTTTCAGCACTTTAAGTAGGGGGGTGCTCCTCGTCCCAGTTTAGTGCGTTACCGCTACGGTTGAAGGGGGTGCACGCCCATACTTCCCTGTGGGAACGTGGTTGAGAAAGTTTGGTTTTGGCTTAGGGTTGGCGTTTGTTTTGGTGGTGACATAATGGATCTATAAGGGGGGAGAGAGTAATGCAGGCCTAATGTGTGTCTTTGAAGAGGGCAATATATGAGGGCTGGTGAGGATGCTTATCAGTGGCAACTAGGACGGGTAATTAATATTCTCGATACCAGTGGCGAATTTTGGTTTAAGTCGGAAACGTCGATTCAGAAAGAACAGTGGCGGGGAGGAAAGTGAGTGCCAGCACCTGCGGTTAGACTCACTCCCGCGTTAATCTTTTCGTGAATGAGTAGGTATAAAATTTAAAGATTCTGTGGTTTATAATGGCGGTCAAATGTGTTATGAATTGTTATTTAAGGGTTTTGGAAATATGAAGCTTAGAAAGCTGTTTGTGAGACCGGGATTTGAGACCCCGTTATTAAGGGCGTAAGGATTATTTGCGGTTAGTATGAACATGTAAGTTGTTTAAAATCCAAAAAATTTGGCGGTACATCATATTAGTCCAGGGGAACTTGACGTTTAAATCGATGATCCTCGTTATACTTTACCTCTTCTTAGCTTGCTATACCGCCGTTGCCAGTTTGATCTGCGGATGGATTAGTTTTATTCGAGGAAAGTAATGTCTGACGGGTGTGTCAGATTATTTAGGAGTTCAGGTAAACGTGGTGGAAATGAAGAGGGGGCAGTTGAGTTACATTGTGGAATTGTTTGGAGGCAAGGGTGAAAATCTTTGTAGAAATTGGACTTGGCAGTAAGTTGTTTGTTAGAGTGGGTATCTGAATGGTACACTGATGTGCGTACAAATCGCCCGTCGCCCCTGGATAACAAAAGCTTGGGGAAGCCGTAACATGGTGATGCTACTAGAAAGTGGTGTCACGTTAGGAGGGTTAATTATGGGGAAGTGTCGGTTGATGCCTATAGTTTATGGACAAGGAGGTTTGTGTGATTGAGGGTCTTCTAGTGGTTTGAGGATGGTTTACTTACATGATTATTTAGTCTGTATATGTTTTATGATTATAACTGTTGTAGGGGGGGTATTATGGTTAGTTGTTCCTAAGAGAAGATATTTTTGTGGGGGGATTCATTTTCGTAATGTTTATCATAATAACAAGTTAGAGTTGTGGTGGACTATTATTCCTATTATTTTGATTGGGATTATTGGGTACCCTTCTTTTGTGGAGCTTTATAGGACGGGGATAAATGATAAACCAAAATTTGTGAGAGTAAAGGTTACTGGGCATCAGTGGTATTGGAATTATGAATATTTGATTGATATGCGTTGATATCGTTCGGCTGGGAAGGTGATCGGTGTTCGTTATTTAGATTTAGATTTATCAGGGGTTGTTTCTGGGGGTAAGGACGCGGGAGAAGGTTCGGGTGGGGTTGTGGGCGGTGGTCTTGCTGATAGGGACATTAAGTTGGCGTCTGTTCGTGCTAATGATTGGGTTGTGCAGCAAGGGGTAGAGAGAGCAGTAGTTAATCCTAGTATGGTAGGCGTTTGACCTGGCGGTATGTGGGGAAGGTGTCGGTCGGGTTGGTTAAAGTTTCCTGTACATTTTAGAGATGAAGATTTTGTTAATATCGATAGGTCTAGAGTTAGAGATTGGGTAATTAAGTATGATTCTTATACATTAGGTCCGGGGGGGTTCGACGATAGGGGAGAGTTAGATCGTTTTGGCTATCGTTACGGCCAGTGTGTAGACTACCCTATGGTTTTGCCTGGGGACGTGGATGTTGAGGTAAAAGTTACTTCCGGGGATGTTATTCATTGTTGGACTTTACATGGCCTTAGGGTTAAAATGGATGCTGTTCCTGGTCGGGTGAATACTGCCCATTTGTCTGGGCTACGTCCGGGGTTTGTTGCTTGAGGTGGGTGCTCTGAGATGTGTGGCGTAAACCATTGGCAAATGAGTGCTGAGGCTGAGGTACTTACTGCTGAGGATTTCATTGTTTGGTGTTTAATGTGGGCATATAGAGATGTTGATAGTTCTTTGTAGTAGGGGTGGATTGATTTTGTAGGGCCAAGGTAAACTATGTAGGTTATTGGGTTCATGCCCCAACTGAAGAAGTGTGGACTTCTCTTTGGTGTAGGAAGGTTTATTATTCCTCAGATGGCTCCATTATATTGGGTTGTGATATTAGTGTTGGTTTGAGTTGTTTTGGTGGGGGTGTGCGTTATGGTATGGTGAATGTTGAAAGGCGTGGGGTATCGGTTTACTTATAAAGTTTAAGGTGTTGTGGGAGTTTTCTGGTGATGTGTGGGAATTTCTAACTCTTACTGGTGCAGTTCGAATCTGTTCGCTCCTAGTGGTTTTTGCGATTTTTTGGGTGAGGTACACGGTGTTGGTGATAAGGATAGTATTGTGATTGGTGAGGCACCCTTTAGGTGTTGGGGGAGTAGTTTTGTTCAGGTATATGTTAGGAAGTCTAATAGTTGGGCTTAGGGTCAGGTTTGTGATAGGGGTGTTTCTATTTTTAACGGGTGTTAGTGGGATGATGGTTGCGTTTTTATATGTGGTCGCGTTATGTCCTAATCCCGTATTTAGGTCGATGAGGGGGAAGGGCGCGAGATATGGGCTTTGGTATTTTGTTAATCTATTGGTTGGGTGTATTTTACCTGGAGTTATTATGGTTAAGAGTGCGGCGCATAGGTTTGGGTTAGAGGTTAGAGTGCTTAGGGAGGGTTACCAGTGGGGTCGTGATCCTTTTATATTTAGTGGGTTGGCTGAATTAATACCTTTTTTGGGGGCTTTACTTTTCTTATGTATGGTGAGGGTTGTAAGACTTTGTGGGAGTCAGAAGCAGTGTTTGGGGGGGCATAAGGTTAGCTATTCTAAGCGTAGGTATAGGTAAGGTTAGGTAGGAGGATGAAGAAAGTAAGTAATTAGGCAGATGAATTAACATAAGAATGGTATTGATTAAGAGGAATAATAAGTAGGGTTAGTTTTATTGGCAGGTTAAAATAAGTTTATAGAATAAATTAAATTTAGTACTTTTTGCATCATGGTTTATAGAGAGAAGTTAGTTTGTTAGGTTCCCGAAAGTTCCCGATCTATTTGGTTTATGTAGCGTTTGGGGTAAAATTTAGTGTTGCAAAACTAAACTGAAGGGCCAGATAGTTGTGAAATGCTATATCGTGGGGGCTGGTAGCTGGTTAGGGGGAAAACGTATCATAGTGCGGGTGAAGTTGTGCTTATTTAATTATTAGGGTGGCTTCTACTTATATATTTGGGGTTAAGCTCGAATATAAAGGAGGTAGGGTAAAGATAACTAAAGTAGGATTAACATTGTTCTTCTTTGAGATATTTTTATAAAGCGTTTTTAGTAAAGGCGTTGGTTAGGTACCTTCTTATATATAATAATTTTTTATAGTGTAATTAGTATAAGATTAGTAGATGAATTTAGTAGTTATTATATGATAAATGTTGGAATATAAGGTGTGCGTATATTACTAAAGATATTGTAGGAAAGTTGTTAGATATCGCTAATGAACTCGGCAAATGGTTTTTGCGCCTGTTTATTAAAAACATGGCTTCCTGTGTGATTTAGAAAGGGGGTCTGGCCTGCCCGGTGGGATTGGTTTTCTAAACGGTTGCAGATTTGTACTAAGGTAGCATAATAGGTTGCCCTTTAATTGGGGGATTGTATGAATGGTCGGACGCAGAAAAACTTTATTGGCGGTAGGTGTTGAATTTTACTTTCTAGTGCAAAGGCTGGGATAATATTATTAGACGAGAAGACCCTGTCGAGCTTGGTAAGGTAAGGTCCGTGGGGGCTTATTATATGTTTTTTCGGGGAAGAAAGGAAGGGATGAAATGCCTTCTTTTTTAGAAATGTAGATAAAGTAAGATTTCTAGAAGAAGATAGTTACCGCAGGGATAACAGCGCAATCCTCTTAATAAGTTCATATTTAAGAGAGGGTTTGCGACCTCGATGTTGAATCAGGATATCTATCAGGTGTAGGGGCTTGGTAAGTGGGACTGTTCGTCCTTTGAAATTCTACGTGATTTGAGTTTAGACCGGTGTGAACTAGGTCGGTTTCTATCTATAAGTGAATGGCCCTTAGTACGAAAGGATCAGGGTCGTTAGTATAGTACTAAAAGGTTTAACGTTAAAATTTTTGGAGATAGACTCAGTGTAGGTGGATAGTGAATCTATTTTAAGTGTGATTGGGCAGAGTCTAATGATGGCTGATGCGTTTTCTATGTTTGATTACGGGGGTGGAATAGGGGTTGTTGGGTTGGTCAGATGGCTAGGCACTTGGGCTTGTTTAGCACATATGTTGGTAAATATCGATCAGTGAATTATTGGTGGGCGTTTTGCAAGTTTAGTTGAAGGGGTTGCTGTATTATTTAGGAAACAGATTTTAGGGGCAAGCCGTGTTGTGTACGGCTTTGGGCTGTTGTGTACGAGGCTGTTCGTTTATTTAAGGTTTGTTGGTGTCTATTCAATTTTTCCTTATATGTTTTGTTTAACTGCCCATTTTTCGCACAATTTCTCAATTTCGGTGGTGCTTTGGGTTAGGACATTATTATTTAATCTGTCTATTAGTGTAAAGGGGTTTAGGAGGCATTTTGTTCCTGAAGGTTTGGTCTGGTATCAAGCTGTTCCTGTAGGGGTCTTTGAGATAATCAGGAATTTAAGGCGTTTGGTAACTCTAGGTGCACGGTTGACTATAAATATAATTGCTGGGAAGTTGCTACTGTGTGTAGGTAGCGCTTTCTTTGGGGTAATGGTTGTAAGTGGAGCGGGGATTAGTGTCGGGGGTTTATGTTTTTTCTTATTACTATTGGCGTTAACTGGTTGGGAGATGATCGTAGGTGTAATTCAGGCATATATTTTTACTTTCTTAAGGGTTACCTATGTGGATGAGGTACCGGTTCGAAGAGTATAATAGAGCTTAACAGGTAATGATAAGGAGAAGGATGATTAGTGCATTAAGTGGGGGTAGGGGTAGGGTTGTGCGGTTTGGTTCTACTATGAGAAAGCGAATTCCTCGAACTGGATATCACTTAGTGGATCCAAGGCCTTGGCCTATTTTAGTTAGGGCCGGGGTCGTTAATGAGGCTGCATCTTTTATTAGGTTTGTACACAATGGGGCTTATACGTTGGTGAATTTTGTTTGTGCTACTTGATTATTGTTGAGGTCTTTTTGTTCGTGGATGTTGGATATTATTGTCGAGGCAACATATCTTGGTTGTCATACATCTATTGTTGCGCGGGGGTTGAAGGTCGGGTTTAGATTATTTTTGATTTCGGAAGCATTTTTTTTTGTTGGGTTTTTTTGGGCGTGGTTTAGGGCTGGGATTGGAAATCTTTCTGCTGGGTGTATATGACCTATTCGTCCTGTGATTCCGGTGTACCCTTGGGGCGCACCATTATTTAATACTGCTGTGTTACTAGCTTCTGGTGCTGCGGTAACGTGGGCCCATCGGGCTGTGGCTACACATAATCGAGAGGAGGCTATAATTCCTTTAGGGTTATGCGTACTTGCGGGTGTTGTTTTCTTACGTCTGCAGTTTGGGGAGTATAAGGCTGCATCTTTTACTATTGCGGATGGTGTATATGGCAGGAGATTTTATATATTAACTGGGTTACATGGGTCTCATGTTTTGGGGGGTACATTATTCCTAGCTGTGATGTGGATTCGGAATTATTATTGCCATTTTGTTTGACCGTTTCGTCATATGGGGTTTTTGTTTGCTGTTTGATATTGACACTTTGTTGATGTAATTTGGTTAGTCGTGTTTGTGTGGGCTTATGTATGGCCTTATAAGAATTGGGTTGGTAATAAGCTCTTGTAGGCTGGAAGTTTTTGGGGCGTTGATCTGAGGTTTTGTGTTTTCTCCTTCTTTTTTAATTTTTTCTTTATTATCGTTGGGGGGCGTTATTTTTGTAGTTTTTAGGAGGGGGTTGATTGGGGTTTGGGTTAGGTTGGAGTTAAGATTCTTTGGTTTTTTACCAATTTTAAATGGGAGGACGGTCGCTGAGAATGAGGGGGGGGTTAAGTACTTTATTGTTCAGGGAGTAGGGTCTGCTGTGATGTTGGTTGGGTTTTTATTAATGGTGGGAGATCGTTTTCTTTTTTTTAATAATTTTGGTGTGGGGGTAGTGGTTGACTTGATAGTAGTTAGGGGCTTTATAATTAAGCTAGGTGTCTTTCCTTTCCATTTTTGGTTTCCTAGTGTAATGAGGGTAAGTTCTTGGTTTAGGTGTTTTTGGTTGAGTGTAACTCAAAAGGTTGGGCCTTTTTGGGGGCTTTCTGGGCTAGGGTTGAGAGCGGTGTTGATAAATAGGGTGGTGTGGTTTTTAGTATTAACTTCTATTGTTGGGGCTTTTGGGGGGTTGGCGCAGGTTCAGTTTCGCCCTTTATTGGCGTATTCTTCTTTAGGGCAGGCCGGGTGAATAGGTTTAATTTCCGTATTAGATGCGTGGGTGTTTGTGTTGTATATAAGATTATATAGGGTTTTGTTAGGGGGGCTGTTGAGCTGTCTTAATGCAACTAGTTCTTATAAGGTTGTTGATATGCCTGGGTGGAGGGGAAGTCGTGGGCTATATTTTTGGGTATTTAGGGGTAGGTTTTTCATCTCTTTAGGTGGTTTACCCCCAATAGCTGGTTCGGCTTTAAAGTTGGTTGGAGTTATAACTATTTTAGCTAGGTTTCCGGGGGCGTTGGTTTTTTTAATTTTCAGTTCTATGGTGAGGTTATACTATTATCTTAGTATTTTTGTAAATAGGGTGGTGTGTTTAGGGGGGAGGAGCTATAGCTTATATGGAGGTGTTAGACTGGATAAGGGTGTGGGGGGGGTCGTCAGATTAGTTGCTGTGATTAATTGGGTTGGGGGCCTTCCTTTGTTCTGTTTGTGCGGACTTTTATAAAATCGGTGCAGATTGTAGTTTATGTAGAATAGGGCCTTTGGGAGTCCCAGGACCCTTTTAAGGGCGAGTCTGAGTAGAAGTATTATATGTGGGGTGGTGTATAGGCACGTAAAATTTTGGATTTTAAGGTATTAAAGCGGTTTATTCCCCACAGGTGGTGTAGTTTATATACAAAACTTTGAGTTGCAGCTTCGGAAAAGGGCGTGAAGTGCCCCATTACCTGCGACTTTAGCACTACATAGTTTAAATTAAAATAATTGATTTGCAATCTTTAGATGGGGCCTATCCCTGGTGCTTGTTCAAGTAGTTTAATGGTAAAATTTAACGTTGAAGCTGTTAAGATAATAAGTGTTTTCTTGGACAATTTAT